ATAAATGATCCGCTTGCCCCGAAATGACCTGGCCCAATAGGGAAATCCCAATTCATTGGGCCTTTCGATACAATAAAATAGAAAGCCCCAAGGGCGCCATATTCTAGGAGCCCAAACTATGTGATTGAATAAATCCTCTTCTATCTGTTGCGGGTCGAGGGCTCCTTCTACTTCCCCTTCTTCAAACTCCGATTCGTATTTTTCATAGATAAATCTATGATCAACGATAGAACAAGATCCATTTTGCATCATATCTAAAGGATTCCTTGGTTCGGGCCGAAGAAGCAATGTCACTCGATCATTATCAAACTGACTGCAATCTTTTTCTGTCCGTGAGGATCCCCCCAGAGCACCTTCTACTTCTAATAGGCCATGAACTAGATCAGAAGCATTCTCAACGAGTCCATAAGAAGTGATCCCATTTTTTTCATCGGGTCCGGGTAGAGACCAAAGGTCTTGGGCGACCGATCCGGCAGAACAACTCAAAAGATAAAGAAGTATCGTTAATTTCTTCATGCTCGTTCCAAGTTCGAAGTACCATTTGTACAAATAAGAATCCCTTTCGTTACATGATTTCTTCTTCATATAGATAGATATAGGATCTATGGGGCAATTACTTAGAAGTACATTTTGTGCAACAGCCCTTCCTATCTGATAGAAAAGGATCTCATGATCCTGAACCGATCTTACCTGAGATCGCAAATCCCAAGTTTGTCTATGAAGAGCGGATCTAATTGTATTAGTGTCTATAATTGATTTCTTCTGTGTAATACTAATCGCTAAGGCCTCATTGGTAAGTGCTACAAGATCTCGTGCATTGGAACCCATCGTTATGGACCCGAATTCATTAGTATGGAACATTTTCTTTTCCAAGTGAAATCCCTTAGTATATGAAAGATTGAAAAAGTGCTTTCGTTGTTGTGGAATAAGAAGCCTTCGTATCTTAATGCATGTATTTAATTTATTCGGAACTATTAGAGCGGGATCCACTTTTGGGGGAATATGAGTCGAAGCAATAACAAGAATATTTCTAGTGGAACATCTTTCACAATCCCTGGATAGATAGTTCACTAATAGACCGAGGGATAAGTAATTCGACTCATTCACATCCAGATCATGAATGTTTGGAATCCATATTATGCAAGGAGACATTGCTTTTGCTAATTCGAATTGAAGGGTGATAGAAAATCGGTCTATTTCCGGCATCATATCCATAGTTAGCGCATTCATCAGAGTTAGCAGCTCCGTATCGAGGTCAAGATCGATATCGTCACTAGCATCAATCTCGTCACTATCATCAATATTGTCACTATCATCAATATCGATATCATCCATAAGAAACCCTTTAGGCTTGTTATCCAGGAACTTGTTCAGAAATACCAAAGGAACATAGGAGTTTGTCACTAGGTATTTGACCAAATAGGAGCGTCCAGTTCCTATAGAACCTATCACTAAAATACCCCTAGAGGGGGATAGGGCTAAGCGGAGCGAAAAGGGTTTTTCATGAGACGGGAAATGAAAACTATTAGCCCCACACGAGGTTTGTGAATAAGTGATTGTCTGATAATGAGCAAGGAATATCCGTCTTTCTGCTAAACAGGATGTATTGAACTCATAATTCATTAGACACTTTTTATGAATGTCAACTAAATATCGTAAGTAAATTGCTCCCGGGTGTTCAATCATTTGATAACCAGAGTCGTTCTTTGATAAATGATCACTAGATAAATAATCACTATGAGTCAGACTCAATAGAATTTGATCAATCCCTTTTTCTGTCGTTAAGGTGGAGAACTGAACCAAAAATTCTCGTTCTTCATCATCAATCGAATCACTGTTCGCAACCCAGGATTCCATTTTATCATCAATCCAATCACTGTTCACGTTTTTTCTTTTTCTTATCAATGAATAGATCTCTTTACTTGTATGACTTAGATGTCTCGTATTTCTCGAAAAAGTGATTCGATTGGTGGGATTTGGTATGATACTTATGAGATCGATGAAATTGATATTCAAATATTTCTTCTTAGAACGGATTGATTTGACCCCATAAGCGGGATCACCACCCAATAGCATGTTGCCGCCAGAAACAGAACCCCGGATTTCTTCTAGAGAATCTCCTAATTGTTCCAGAGCAACTAGAAACAGATTCTTTAACCAGAAAGAATTCAGTTCAGATGTAGGATACCTATCCAGAAGTTTTCGCAACTCAATCATGTATGGTGAAATCATCAAAGATTTGACCTTTTCGAACTCTGTCTGTAACTCACTAGAGGCTCGGCAAACAAAGAGAAGATGTGTACGAACGAGATATCCAACAAGAAGAAGAAGGAAAAGGCTTGAATAGAGGAACTCATGAACATTTGGCAATCTCAGATGTGTCGATATCAATGGTGACTCATTATTTCGATGAATCATTTCTTCGAACATAAGAAAATTATGTAAACACTTTCTCGAAATTTCGCTTATCAGATTCCATTGTCGAAGACACCCTTTTTTC